AGCATGTATGACGCTTTGATCAACGATAGTAGCGTAGAAGAATTGGAGGAATCGATTTGCGTTTTACTCCAAGAGAAGAGATTTGGGTCTTGGAAAAGGAGAAAGCCGAGGTCGAAGAAAGGGCCCGTAGGGCTGCTGCTATTCGAAAGTCCCCCTGTTAACCTTCATATTGGCATGTTGACAATAGTGTATTGATCAAATATAATTAGATCATGGATAAATAGATCTAGGATCCAATTATATTTGGTTTTTACTTGTCTTCATGCAAATGATGTGTTCCTTGGATTCGCTGTGGCACAAAAGGTCTCCTCTGAAACGGAAAGAGATCCATCTATTTTCTATATTTACCGGGTAATTTAGTCGATTTTCATTTGATTTGTTCAGTTTTAGGTTTCTAATGGACCAGAAAATTCTTTTTTTAGATTTGGTTGTTAGTTCCATTTTGTTGTTTGTTGATGTGGTCGTGCAATCCAATCTCTTTATTCTTTTTTTTTTTTTTTGTTTGATTGCGCTCGTATCTACAGACCCTAATTACCTTATTCGGGTTGCTAACTCAACGGTAGAGTACTCGGCTTTTAAGTGCGCCTAGAATCTTTTACACATTTGGATGAAGCAACGGATTCGTACATACCATTGGTAGAGTTTGTAAGACCACGACTGATCCTGAAAGGGGGTGAGTGGAAAAAGCAGCATGTCGTATCAATGTAAAACTCTGAGACTATTTTGATTCTTAACGGATCGGTACAAAATCTAGTTTTTGTATGATTCTTGTAGCGTGACAAACGAAATTCACGGTTGGGTCGATTGAATAAATGGATAGAGCCCTCTGGTTCTAATTATTAGGGAAGCAAAAAGCAACGAGCTTCTGTTCTGAATTCGAATTATTACCCGATCTAATTAGATGTTAAAAATGGATTAGTGCCTGGTGCGGGAAAAGGTTCTCCCATAAGTGGATTACCCATTTTTTTTTATGAATCCTAACTATTATTACCTCCATAAATTCTGTATGGAGTGGAGACTCATGTGTATCAGAAACGGTATATTGATAAAAATAAATTATTCCAAAGTCAAAAGAGCGATCGGGTTGCAACAATAAAGGATTTCGAACCATCTCGTTATTCTATAACGAACATAAACCAATTGGGTGGAAAAAGAGAGGATCCATTGATTAGCTTATCTGTTGTCACCGAGGTATTTTATTTTCTATTTTCTTACTATATACCCTGTTTTGACTGTATCGTACTATGTATCATTTGTTAACCCAATAAACCCTTTGCCTTTGTTTCAAAGCGAATTTCAAATGGAGGAATTACAAGGATATTTCGAAATGGATAGATCGCAGCAACAAGACTTCCTCTATCCACTTCTTTTTCAGGAGTCTCTTTATGCACTTGCTCATGATCGTGGTTTAAAGGGATCCAGTCCTTATGAACCCGTGGAAAATTTCGGTTATGACAATAAATCCAGTTCACTGCTTGTGAAACGTTTAATTACTCGAATGTATCAACAGAAGTGGTTGATTATTTCGGCTAATGCTTTTACCAAAAAAAATTTTTATTATCAAATGGTATCCGCCGGATTTTCAGTCATTTTGGAAATGAAATTCTCACTTCGATTAGTGTCTTCTCAAGAAGGGAAAGATCTACAAAAATATCAGAATTTACGATCAATTCATTCAACATTTTCCTTTTTAGAGGATAAATTATCCCATTTAAATAATGTGTCAGATATACTAATACCCTACCCCATTCATCTGGAAATTTTGGTTCAAAATCTCCGCTCTTGGATACAAGATGCCCCCTCTTTACATTTATTCCGACTCTTTCTCCACGAGTCGCGTAATTGGGCTAGTCTGATTACTCAAAAGAAATCCATCTCTTTTTTTTCAAAAGAGAATCAAAGATTCTTCTTGTTCCTATATAATTCTCATGTATATGAATGGGAATCCCTATTCATGTTTTTCCGTAAACAATCTTTGTATTTACGATCAACATCTTTTGGAAACCTTCTTGAGCGAACATATTTCTATGGAAAAAGAGAACATCCTCTAGGGGGGTTTCGTAAAGATTTCCCGAATATCCTATGGTTGTTCAAGGATCCTGACATGCATTATGTCAGATATCAAGGAAAATCCATTCTGGCTTCAAGGGGAAGTTTTCTTCTGATGAATAAATGGAAATATCACCTTGTCATTTTATGGCAATGTTATTTTTACTTGTGGTCTCAAGCAGATAGAATTCATATAAACCAATTTTCTAATCATTCCTTCGAGTTTCTGAGTTATCTTTCAAGTGTACGGCGAAATCCTTCAGTGGTAAGGACTCAAATGCAAGAAAATGCGTTTCTAATGGAGATTCCTAGTAAGAAGTTTGAAACCCTAGTCCCAATTATTCCAATGATTGGATCATTGGCTAAAGCGAAATTTTGTACCGTTTCGGGGCATCCCATTAGTAAGCCGATTCGGGCCGAGTTATCAGATTCTGATATTCTCAATCGATTT